CAAAATAGAACAATTCATTTTATTTAATACTTTACTTTATATACACAGAGATCTAAACTGCCAATAAAGAAATGAGTATCTGTCCCCCAAATTCATTAAAATACATATGGGTGTATGATACTCATACAAACGAATCGTGTGTCAGGAACCAGATTTGAACTGGTGACACGAGGATTTTCAGTCCTCTGCTCTACCGGCTGAGCTATCCCGACCATTCTTAACTCATCATAGTCATTTTATGAGATTACTTGAATCTATGCCAACTAAAAAAAAAAAGAATGATAATTAGAGAGTTAAGAAGGCCTTTTGGGGATAGAGGGACTTGAACCCTCACGATTTACAAAGTCGACGGATTTTCCTCTGACTATAAATTTCATTGTTGTCGGTATTGACATGTCGAATGGGACTCTATCTTTATTCTCGTCCGATTCATCAGATCTTCAAAAGATCTATCAGACTGTGGTGGAGAGAATGATTTCATGAATGAATATTCCATTTTTTTTTTTTCAATCTGAAATTGATTTGATTCAAATCTTTCATTCACATTTGTTAGAAAAATATTCACAAATAGAGATTTGGAGTTTTCATTAATCAATTCAAAGATCCTTTCTAGAATTAGAATGTAAGGTAAGTATTCTTTTACAAGTGCGAAAGGAAATGTCGTCAACTCCACCATTTGTTAGAACATCTTCCATTGAGTCTCTGCACCTATCCCTTTTTTCTCGCTTTATTAACTTTTCTTTGTTTTCGGAAAACAGGATTTAGCTCAGGATTGCCTATTGTGAATTCCGGGGTTTCTCTGAATTTGAAAGTTCTCACTTAGTAAGTTTCCGTACCAAGGCTCAATTCAATTAAGTCCGTAGCGTCTACCAATTTCGCCATACCCCCCTTTTTTTATTTGAGATTGATTGGGATACTTTTTTATTTATATTATGTTTATTTCTATTATGAGAATTAAATACCGAAGCTGTTGAATTCAGTAGATATCGATTCCTATATTGAAAAATGTTTCTCCCCGTTTGATTGATTTTATTTTATCCATATCGAATATCCATATTTGGTCGAATCAGAAATTATTCTATTATTTTCGTATTCGCAATTCAACATACAACCAAATATACCACATATAGATCTATTTTATGCGTCCCCTCTTCTATCATTTTTTGATGCAATTAGGAATACTCGAACGGTCGATTTTTTTCGTCTGAGTTTTTTTTTTCTCTTTCCGAATAAAAATCTTTCATTTAGTATTATATTAAATAATAAATCCATTTATTAATTTAGAATCAAACATTCATTTAGGAATTCAAATATTTATATTTTTTGATTCTATCTAATGAAATAGAAATTCGATAGAAATAAAGAATCGAAAATACTCAAAAAATTGAATAAAAATGAAATTAAAGTATTTAAAGAAAATAGTAGGTATTTGAATTAAAAACTGAAAAAAAAAAAATATTATTATACTAATAATTAAGATAAAGATATTGTTTTATTGATAAACATAATATATTCTATTAACTATTAATCCTGATTTTCAAATTGTTATGTTCTTTATTTTATGTACCAGAATATCCAATAAATATTGGATATTCTATATTTTTCTATGTTCATATTAATTTAATTATGTTACGACATACTCATTTTTATGTTATGAATAACTAATAACTAAGATCCCAGTACAGGAATTTATTAAATTCCTATACATGCACAATTTCTGTTGTGCGAGCCTGCTTAGCTCAGAGGTTAGAGCATCGCATTTGTAATGCGATGGTCATCGGTTCGATTCCGATAGCCGGCTTTTTTATATTTGTTTTTTACTTAATTGAGAATGCCTTTATTATATATATATTTATATTCTTTATTTTATATATTTATTTTAGGAATAAATTGAGGGAATTCAATCTCTGTAGAACAAACCGAGAAAAGAACCTACTTTTTCTATTTTCTATATACAATAAAATAAGGTTTGAACGGCGATAGAATTCATCTAATTCTTCGTTGTAGTACAATATTTTAGTGGATTTCGCTTCATTTATCATATTTGTCATTTAGTTTAGTTTTAACTTTGATTTATAAGATTTTCTATTTTCAAAAAAGGAGTCTTTATTTATGTCACGTTACAAAGGGCCTCGTTTTAAAAAAATACGTCGTCTGGGAGCTCTACCAGGACTAACTAATAAAAGGCCTACAGTCGGAAGTGAACTTAAAAACCAATCGCGCTCCAGTAAAAAATCTCAATATCGTATTCGTTTAGAAGAAAAACAAAAATTGCGTTTTCATTATGGTATTACAGAACGACAATTAATAAAATACGTTCATATCGCCGGAAAAGCGAAAGGGTCAACCGGTCGGATTTTACTACAATTACTTGAAATGCGCCTGGATAACATACTTTTTCGATTGGGTATGGCTTCAACTATTCCTCAAGCCCGGCAATTAATTAACCATAGACATGTTTTAGTTAATGGTCGTATAGTAGATATACCAAGTTATCGTTGCAAACCTGAAGATATTATTACAGCGAAGGATGAACAAAAATCTAGAACTCTGATTCAAAATTATCTTGATTCAGCCTCCCGTGAAGAAGTGCCAAACCATCTGACTCTTCACCCCTTCCAATATAAAGGATTAGTCAATCAAATAATAGATAATAAATGGATTGGTTTGAAAATAAATGAATTGCTGGTTGTAGAATATTATTCTCGTCAGACTTAAGCCTAACTAAAATTAAAAGGTTTTGATTCAAATATTTTCTGCTATTCATGGATCATAGACACGGATATAGGGAGATTTTCGTTCCTTGCCCGCTTTTTCCACTATTTTATTTTCTACATATTACATAAAGAAAATTGGAGTAGCGGTATCCATTGTTACTTGAAACATTGGGGTCAGTAACATCGATGAATTTAAAAGTGCGGAAAGAGAGGGATTCGAACCCTCGGTAAACAAAAAGCCTACATAGCAGTTCCAATGCTACGCCTTGAGCCGCTCGGCCATCTCTCCTACATAATAATTATGGCCCAGAAACCGGTTGAATAGGGAGTCATTCATATTCCCGAGTAGGCCATACAAGCAGTTCAAACTAGAAAATAAAAAGTTTTTATCAAAAAACGCCTTCTTTGGAGCCATAGAATAAACAAATTTGATTAACGAGTCCCCGTTTTTACGCCATTTCGTACTGTATTGGAATTGTACAATTCCGTTGTTTGTGGGATTATTTTATCACACGATAAATAAAATAAATAATTCAATTATAGAATGGATTGCTATCTATGCCTAAATCTAGGATAAATGGAAATTTTATTGATAAGACCTTTTCAATTTTAGCCAATATCTTATTACGAATAATTCCGACAACTTCAGGAGAAAAAGAGGCATTCACTTATTACAGAGATGGTGCGATTTGATTATCTTTTTTTTACCAATATCAGTCTTAGAAGAAAGAAACATTTTTCGGAGAGAAAGAAAAAGATTGAAATAAAAACCTACGCTCGCTGAAGGTGAAGTTTGTAAAAAAAAAACGATTAATTCCCTCTGTCGCGTATCCCCGATTAATGCACCCTAATATGCTTCAATTTTACGTTTATAGTATTAAGCGAAGGGTTATACCTATACCTATGGAGTTAGGTCGACCCTACTTCACTAGTATCAATAGACGGCATGGGGGAAGAGGCACTACGCTTAGTAATCAACAACACAAAAACTTTGTCAAAAAAAAAAACATCCCTCCCTTCTTATCGCGATCGGAACTAAGAAGAATGGTTGGGACAACAAACATCCATCTCGTTCGTATTTTTTTGGATACCCCTATAACCATCGAAGACTGTTGAAGTGACTAATTCCGGTAAATTAAGCGGCGTTGGGGACAAAGAAATTGTTGGAGTTACCTTTTTTTATACAGTACAGTATAAACCTACTTGATATTAAAAAAAAATCTTTTACAGGAAGGTTGGCTAGAAATTTATTGTAAAAACACTAGCCCTGCTCAGTTGATAATGATAATACCGCAATCGTTTTTGATTCTATTCTATGTAGTATTGTTATGATTATACACATAAAGGAGGAGCCGTATGAGGTGAAAATCTCATGTACGGTTCTGGAACGGAGATCTTTTTTAACCGAATGACGACCGTAACGGATGTCGGCTCAATCGGAAGGAAATTATGCAGAAGCTTTACAGAATTATTATGAGGCTATGCGACTGGAAATTGATCCCTATGATCGAAGTTATATACTTTATAACATAGGTCTTATCCACACAAGTAACGGAGAACATACTAAAGCTTTGGAATATTATTTTCGGGCACTCGAACGAAATCCGTTCTTACCCCAAGCTTTTAATAATATGGCCGTGATCTGTCATTACGTGCGACTATCTCTACTATAGAAAATAAAGAAAAACAAAAATAACGAGCAAATCTGCTAATACTACTAAATACTAGAAAAAATGGGCTTTCTACATATAGATCGTCCAAAATAACGATTTTTATCAGCTGTAGCAAAGAAAGAAACTTCATAGAAGTCGAAATATGAAGAAATAGATATGCCTATAATCTTTTTTTCTATGGATAAAAAAGATATAATTGATATATGAAGCACCGTAAAGATCAATTAGCGAGGTTGAAAGCCGATACAATAAAAACTGCTTCCTTCTATCATGATAGAAATGTTAGGAATTCACTTATGTAATAAAGTAAATACCCTAAGGTTTTGAGCAGCGGTGTAGTATCAGATCCCAAAGATAGTAAGTCTTTTCTTTCTTATGAAGATAAAGAAAAGGCTTTCTCAAAAAAAAATTCTATAGAAATTGATATATTCGATACGAAATCGAGATAGTTACCTTTCAGAAAATTAGAATCAAAGTGTTAGTGCGGATGCTTTATTCTTCTGAGGGTAGGAGAAAAGATAAAACTATAAATAAACTATAACAAAGGGATAATTTTTTTTTTTTCAATTCAAATTCAAGTTTTAAACTCATGTAATTAATCTCTTTTCTT